TTTAAATATTATTATTATTTAAATCTTTAATTATGTTAAATATTATGTTAAATAAAGGTATATGCGTGAGATACAATCTAATTTTATGCAAATACTATGTATAATATAACTATTATCTTATAATACCTCAGGTGCTAATGAAACTATTTTAGTGAAACTTAACTGTCTCAATTCTCGGGCAATCGCACCAAAAACTCGAGTTCCTTTTGGATTTCCTTCTTGATCAATAACAACTGCAGCGTTGTCATCATATCGTATTATCATACCGTTGTCGCGTTTAAGTTCTTTACAAGTACGCACAATTACAGCTCGGATCACTTCTGATCTTTCTAGAGGTGTATTTGGTAATGCTTCCTTGATTACAGCAACAATAATGTCACCGATATGAGCATATCGTCGATTACTAGCTCCGATGATTCGAATACACATTAATTCTCGAGCCCCGCTGTTATCCGCTACATTCAAATGGGTTTGAGGTTGAATCATATCATTTTTGAATCTGTTCTTTCAATGCAAAGCAAAGAGTGAAGGAAAAAAAAGAAATATTCTTTGTCAAAAAAAAATAAACCTGCAATTGTTTTTTATCCCCAAGACTTTTTTCTTTGGTTCTACGTTCCTATCTATCCCGAAATAATGAATTGAGTTCGTATAGGCATTTTTGAGGCGGCTATTTCAATAGCTTTTCTGGCTATATTTTCTGCGACTCCCCCCATTTCATAAAGTATTCTACCGGGTTTAACGACAGCTACCCAATATTCGGGAGATCCTTTACCCGAACCCATACGTGTTTCTGTAGGTCTTACTGTAACCGGTTTGTCTGGAAATATACGGACCCATATTTTTCCACCACGCCGCACATTTCGTGTCATTGCTCGTCGCCCTGCTTCTATTTGTCTAGATGTGATCCAAGCCGGTTCAAGTGCCTGAAGAGCATATTTACCGAAAGAAATACGATTGCCTCGATAAGATATCCCTTTCATTCTTCCTCTATGTTGTTTACGAAATCTGGTTCTTTTGGGGTTATAGTTGATGCTTCTTTTTCAATTCCATCTCTACTACAGAACCGGACATGAGAGTTTCTTCTCATCCGGCTCCTCGCGAATTAAAGGATTCAAATTTAATGAAAATATACTGAATTTTGGATTCTTTTTTGAGATTTCATCTAATCTATTAGAAATTTCTATATCTTGTTTGGATATCTACTTAAACATGCATTTTAGTTTATTTCTAGATAATTTTTTTTCTTTATATTTTACTTTCTTGACTTTTTTTTATTTTTATAACGAATCTTTATTTTGTTTTGTCTTTTATCATATTGGATCAAACAAGATTGACTAATCTAATAAAAATCTTCGCGGGCGAATATTTACTCTTTCAATATCTATTTCAGTTGTGGGGTTAGATCATAATTTCTCGGAATAAATGAATTGGCCCCGGTTCGTTTCGCCATCCCACCCACTGAATTATTAGGATTCGTTTTTCAATAGAATCCTCTATATTCATAGGTTCCGTCGTTCCCATCGCTTCTCAATTAATGGTTAGGTTTGAATTCTACAATGAAGCCCCCGTGAAATTTGTTCTTGAGTCAATCTTCTCAGTCTTTATTGGCTCGAGGCTCTTGATTTTTTTTTATGAACAGATTTATCTAGTTATGGGTGAATCAGTATTGATGCGTTCTAACACTGCCTTTTCTGAGATGATTCATAAACCTTACATATATTGGAATGTTTGATATATCAATGATATTCTTTTTCTTTCTTTCTTTCACCCCTCCATTTATCTGCATACTTTTCTAGCAAAATCAGATTGGTTTTTCTTTTTTGTTTATGCAAAAAAAATTTCAGTTGCTACAATGATATGACCAATATATCATATCTTGACTGGTTTTTTGTATCCAGATAATGCGAAGCAATGAGTTGGTTATTAGTTCATAGTAGAGGTCGGTCCATTTTTTTTTTTTTGAATCCTATCCTCTAAAAAAACCAACGAGTCACACACTAAGCATAGCAATTAGATAAACGGATCAATCAAATTTTTATTCAACCCTATAGAATTGAGAATTGCTCATTCTTTTTCTTTAAGAGAAAAAGAATGAAAGGAAAGAGTTTATTGTTTTTTATTATATTTTTTCAATGAATATAGTGTAAAGACAAGGAAAATATTCTTATTCCTCTTCTAGAAATATCCAAATTTTGATGCCTAATACCCCATAGATAGTTCGGACTGTATAGGAACAATAATCAATTTTTGCTCGAATGGTTTGTAGGGGAACCCTACCTTCTCGGATCCATTCGACACGTGCAATTTCTTTTCCATCGATTCGCCCTGCAATTTGTATTTGAATTCCTTTTGTATTTGCCTGTTCGGTTAATTCAATAGCCTTTTTCATTGCTTTGCGAAATGAAACTCTATTCTTTAATTGTCCGGCTATAAATTCTGCAAGAATATTAGGGTGTCCATAAGGGTTTGTAATTCTTGTAATAGCAATGTTGACTTTTCG